TCCAAGTTATCTGAACACTAGACCTAAGAATGGCGATACCTCTAATGATCGTTCCGTGTATGATACTAAATCTAGTTGGAATAATCATATTAATAATCGTATTGCCAGTTATCTTGATTCTCAAATCTGTATTGGGAATCCCATTCCAAGTGGTAGTGACAGTGACAGTTACATTTTGAGTTACATTTTTAGTGACAGTAGAAATAAGAGTGAAAGTTTCAGTCTAAGAACTATCTGGAATGGTATTAATTTCACTAGAAGAGAAAGTTCTAATAATCTTGATGTAACTCAAAAATATAGGGATTTGTGGATTCAATGCGAAAATTGTTATGGATTAAATTATAAGAAATCGCTTAAGTCAAAAATGAATATTTGTGAACAATGTGGATATCATTTGAAAATGAGTAGTTCAGATAGAATCGAACTTCCGATTGATCAAGGCACTTGGAATCCTATGGATGAAGACATGGTTTCTATGGATCCCATTGAATTTTATTCGGAAGAAGAGCGCTATAAAGATCGTATTGATTTTTATCAAAGAGAGACCGGGTTAACGGAAGCTGTTCAAACAGGTATAGGTGAACTAAATGGTATTCCTGTAGCAATTGGGGTTATGGATTTTCAGTTTATGGGAGGTAGTATGGGATCCGTAGTAGGTGAAAAAATTACCCGGTTGATTGAATATGCTAGCAAAAATTTCCTACCCCTTATTATAGTATGTGCTTCCGGAGGGGCACGGATGCAAGAAGGAAGCTTGAGCTTAATGCAAATGGCTAAAATATCTGCTGCTTTATATGATTATCAATCAAATAAAAAGTTATTGTATGTATCAATCCTTACATCGCCTACTACTGGTGGGGTGACAGCCAGTTTTGGTATGTTGGGGGATATCATTATTGCCGAACCCAATGCCTACATTGCATTTGCGGGTAAAAGAGTAATTGAACAAACATTGAATAAGACAGTACCTGAAGGTTCACAAGCAGCCGAATATTTATTCCATAAGGGTTTATTCGATCCAATCGTACCACGTAATCTTTTAAAGGGCGTTCTAAGTGAGTTATTTCAGCTGCACGCTTTTTTTCCTTTGAATGAAAATCAAGTTGAGCATTAAGGTGAATTATTTGTGTCAATTCAATAAAGTATTTGGTTTATCGAAATCAAAGTCAAAACCAGAAGAATGGAGGTTTTTAGTTGGCGACAACCTAATTGTAGAATAGAAAAAAAAATGTGAATAATTATATATATTCATTATATTTCCGATTACTAATCAGGAAACCTCTATCAATAAGAAAAAAAGAATGACTTCTTCCTTTTCCTTCTGCGAAATTTGTCAAATAAAACAACTTTCATGTTTCCTTTTTACATTTTGGCATATGTATATGATTCAAAAATGACTTTTTGCCTCTTTCGGGATTTTCCGGTAATCCACCTTACTTTTTCCTTATTTTAAATCCCTCTTGGATCCGATTCTAACGAATCCTTTGGAAATTTAATTTATAAGAAACCTTATTCTTTCGATTTCTTTTTTTATTGAATTAGTAGAAGCAAAAGAAAGAAGAAAAAATGAAGAATAATAAAGCCGATTATCATATATTATATGTGTAAAGCCGATTTTTTTAGTTCTACGTTCCTTGCACTTATTATATATAATCTACTCACTTCTACTTCTATAGATATAGAATTAGAATTCGAATATATTTATTAATATAATAACATAATAACAAAAAAAATATAACAAACAGGTACAATATAGTAAATCGAGGTACCCATTTTATGACAACTATCAACTTTCCTTCTATTTTAGTGCCTTTAGTAGGCCTAGTATTTCCGGCAATTGCAATGGCTTCTTTATTTCTTCATGTTCAAAAAAACAAGATTGTTTAGATCCTGTGGGCAAAATCGAATTTTTCAAGACTTAGACTTGAATCATAACACAGATATCTATTTAGCCGAATGGTCTACCACGTGATTTCTTCCGAACCTAAACGAAAGAGCCTTTATGTGTGTGCCTGTGGAAACATGACATTAGGGGTAGATGTTATTATTTTCGATCTAACTAGTTTAAAGTGAAGATTCACATCAGAATGGTACTAGTTGATGAGAGTTACATCGGAAACAAAAAGAATAAGAAAAGTCAAATTGATTTGGGATATTCTTTCAATTCAAATAAAATGCAACCCGATCTACTATGAATTGGCGATCAGAACGTATATGGATAGAACTTATAACGGGATCTAGAAAAATAAGTAATTTCTGCTGGGCATTTATCCTTTTTTTAGGTTCATTAGGATTCTTATTGGTTGGAATTTCCAGCTATCTTGGTAGGAATTTGATATCTTTATTTCCCCCCCAGCAAATTCTTTTTTTTCCACAAGGGATCGTGATGTCTTTCTATGGTATCGCAGGCCTCTTTATTAGCTCCTATTTGTGGTGTACAATTTCGTGGAATGTAGGTAGTGGTTATGATCGATTCGATAGAAAAGAAGGAATAGTATGTATTTTTCGTTGGGGATTTCCTGGAAAAAATCGTCGCATTTTCCTCCGATTTCTTATAAAAGATATTCAGTCCATTAGAATAGAACTTAAAGAGGGTATTTATACTCGTCGGGTCCTTTATCTGGAAATTCGAGGTCAGGGGGCCATTCCCTTGACTCGTACTGATGAGAATTTGACTCCACGAGAAATTGAACAAAAAGCTGCTGAATTGGCCTATTTCCTGCGTGTCCCAATTGAAGTATTTTGAATCTTATCTTTCTCAGCTCGGAATAAAATGAAATAAAAGCCTACAATCCTTTTTTATACGGTGTACCTTAACAGAAATGAAATCAGAATACTCATTCAGGTCAAAACATACGTATACAGGTATACAGAAAAACCAAAAAGGGAAATTTTTTTTGTCTACCAATTTGTCTACAAAAAGGGGTCTTTATCCGTATGGAAATCGACTCAACTCAATTCTCAATTCCACTCAGTAATGTAATAAAAAAAACTATATTATATATATTTATATATATAAAGTAAAAAAATATATTTATATATATATATATTTATATATATAAAGTAAAAAATCGAAAAAATAATGGATTCATTCCATATATCAAATCGAAATAAATAACTTTCTTTAGGCCCGGTAGTTAGAATTGATAGGTTAGATACAATACAAATAAATCATGTATTTTTTTTTTATTATTTAGCAATCTTTCGTTTTCTTTTTTTTTTTCTTTTGTTCTCTTGTTTGATCAAATAAATAATTGGCTTTCTTTTAATTATAACAAGAATTTTATTATCCGAATTTTGTTTTGCCACCCATTTTTGATCATCACATTCATACCCTCAATTCTTTATTTTGTGCTATGGGTAACTCGTGAAATATTTCCAAATATTGGATTGAGATTTTGGTATTCAAGTAAGTTCTCTCGTCTTGAAATCAAAATAATATTCATTAATTAAATGAAGTGACTGTCCCACGTATTCATTAAAAGGAAGGAATTGCTTCGAATTTGACCAATTGCAATATCTGTAAACACGATTTTTTTATTTATTCATTCGAATTCAGAGTAGATTCTTTATTCTGTCTTTTGTGTTTTTTCAAGATTCAAGGACTAATTACCAAATTACAACAAAAAACGGATTCTAGATGAAAAAAAATGGAAAAAAAGAGAGCATTTATTCCCTTTCTATATCTTGTATCTATAGTATTTTTACCCTGGTGGATCTCTCTAGCATTTCAAAAAAGTCTGGAATCTTGGGTTACTAATTGGTGGAATATTAAACAATCTGAAACTTTTTTGAATGATATTCAAGAAACGAGTCTTCTAGAAAAATTCATCGAATTAGAGGAGCTCTGTTTGTTGGACGAAATGATAAAGGAATACCCGGAAACACATCTACAAAAGCTTCGTATAGGAATCCACAATGAAACAATTCAATTGATCAAGATGCATAATGAGGATTGTATCCATATGATTTTGCACTTCTCGACAAATATAATCTGTTTCCTTATTCTAAGTGGGTATTCTATTTTGGGGAATAAAGAACTTATTCTTCTTAATTCTTGGGTTCAGGAATTCGTATATAATTTAAGCGACACAATAAAAGCTTTTTCTATTCTTTTATTAACCGATTTATGTATCGGATTTCATTCGCCCCACGGTTGGGAACTAATGATTGGTTCTATCTACAAAGATTTTGGATTTGCGCATAACGATCAAATTATATCTGGTCTTGTTTCCACTTTTCCAGTCATTCTAGATACAATTTTTAAATATTGGATTTTCCGTTATTTAAATCGTGTATCCCCATCACTTGTAGTGATTTATCATTCAATGAATGATTGAAAAAAAAAATATATCTATATATACGAATATGAATCCAATTCTAATTTCTAATTAGAATGTTTCTTACTTCGTACATAATCAAAGCATTCAAAATCGTACTTACTCCTTCAATTTCTACCCATCCAGGGCGAGGAGTTTCTCCCATATTCCAGTAATATTATTTCAGTAAATTCAGTTCAGTAAGGTAAATAGCAGAATCGTGGATAGGGAACTATACTAGCAACCTACCCAATTTATTGTAGAAATTTTCGGGATCAACGATTGGACCATGCAAACTAGAAATACTTTTTCTTGGATAAAAGAACAGATTACTCGATCTATTTCCGTATCTGTCATGATATATATAATAACTCGGTCATCCATTTCAAATGCGTATCCCATTTTTGCACAGCAAGGTTATGAAAACCCACGAGAAGCGACTGGGCGTATTGTATGTGCCAATTGCCATTTAGCTAACAAGCCCGTGGATATTGAGGTTCCACAAGCAGTTCTTCCTGATACTGTATTTGAAGCAGTTGTTCGAATTCCTTATGATATGCAACTAAAACAAGTTCTTGCTAACGGCAAAAAAGGGGGTTTGAATGTAGGGGCTGTTCTTATTTTACCTGAAGGATTTGAATTAGCCCCACCTGATCGTATTTCTCCCGAGATGAAAGAAAA